TATGCCCCGTGTTTCAACACTTATTCGTATCTAATAGCTGCCTTCGAGCCTTGCTTGGCCTAATGTTTGTTGGCCCGTAACAGCAGAGGAAGTTTGAACCTGGAAAGCCGAGCAACCCATCGGGTGTTAGTTTTTCCATGCCTATGAGTAGTAAAGTTACGTTACGGCTTATGGTCTACTTCCGAAAGAGGGTATACCTTTCCTAGCTAAGATTAATGCTGATCACCTCCTCTAACGGGAAGGGAAGGCTATCGCATCGGTATCCCACTGGATCATAAGCTGAACGACCCACTCGAGGTAAGACTGTCTTTCGCTTATCTCTTTTGGTAGGGAATTGCCTAAGGTTCACAGGTCAGGACCTCCAAACTTCCTTGCAAACAAAAGGAGTTTAGGAAGATTTAGTTCTCACAATTGACTTCCAAAAGCAATGAGCTTCAAGGGTTGGTAGATCCCAGCTCTCCCTCTCTAGGGAAGTAACCTATTACCGCTGGCCAAAACAAGGAATTAATTGTTGCCCCTGGTTAGAAAGCCCAGTTGGTAGACCTCCTATCAGGTTTTTGAAAGCCCCCTCGTTCGAGAATCATTGGATAAGACCAAAACCTCAGTTAGGATATAGGATCTCCCGTCCCTACCTGTGCTAGGATGAGGGACTGCATCAAAGAGACCGGGGCATGCCTGTACGAGAGTCTGTACCCTTAGTCCTGGGTAGCGTGGACTCCCTAAAGAAAGGCTTTTAAAATATTATATAAATATTATCTATCAGCTCAGGCACGCTATAATCTTTATTAGTCTTTTCCTGGTTCACCTCTCTAATTACGTATGTAAGTGTTTTCTTTCCTGCTTTTCTAGTAACGAAAGGTGATACTCCGCCCAATAGAGCTTACCGTGTGTAGATGGAAAAGGTCTCACGAAGCCGGTCACCAGTAGGTCTATGAAAGGATTTCGAGCTTGATAAGCTGCAAACCAGACGTACTTGAAGCGGGACAGGAAAGTCTGATTTTCAACCGTTAGAAAGGTATAATAGAAGGGGAGAAGTCGACTCACTTCACTCCGATTGACCAAAGAGGAAAGTCAGAATGGAACTGCATATAGCGTATGAGATAGAGAGGGGGAAAGAGAATTGAGTTAGTTGGTTAGGTTTTTTCCCTTGCTGCTGTCAGGTTTTCGGGAATTGAATCAATAATCGACAGCATGACCTTCTGGCGTGGGTGGGTATAGCTCAATTACATCGATCCTTTCTTTCTTTTCCTGAAATAACTGACTCTACTGGCGATTTGAGCAGAATTACGTCTCTACCCCCAGACACTCTTGCAGCAGCCTCACCCTTGCTTCTTGGAAAAACCGTATGTAAATAGCTGATGGAATCTTGCTTCTAGTCGCTCTCGCTCCGCTCATATACTCATTTGTATATGTCAATAAATAAATGTATACAAGGCTTCTTTCCTTATTTATTACCTGCCAGGGCAGGGATGAAATCGCTTGAGCGAAACGAGAAGTCTTACAATGCATCGAAATAAACTCCAACTTCCATTGGCTCTATAGGAGGAGATTAACAAGGCTCGCTTTTAGGATCGCTCCCGCAGCTATGCCATCATACTATACTACTGCGGCTCGATAAAAAGGGACTACTGATATGGATACTCCCTAGTGAACAATAACTTGGGGAAACATATGAGATTACGGATTTGGGAGGGAAGAACCAGATTCTTCTTTCTAAACTAGATCCTTTTATATATTATAGAGAAAGATTACCTCTTTTGGCCCTCGGCTCACTTTCAACTCTTTACCCGAGGGTAGGCTTGCTTTTAAAAGGAATGCTCTTTCAAACTTGGCCTGATCGCTGTCTTGCGCCAAGGGCATACCTCTACTTAGGTAAGGCTAGTCTCAAACTCTAGCTTGGGCTGAACTCCTAATAGAAGGGCTTAGAAAAAAGAGAGAGTGAGCCCATCCAAGATATATAGGAATTCTCTCTAGCCCGTCCGCCGTTTACCCTATAACCGGCTACCCAAAGCTTTCTTTCTATCCCCATATGACTTTAAGATAACTGTCTAATCGGAATACGCTTTAGCCCTTGCCCTAGCGACCTTAAGATATTCTTTTTTATCTGAACCCGCTCTCGTACAGCTTATTTCTTTTCTGCTGACTTGATCAGATCATAAAAGCACTTTCTTTCAGGAGATGGTTACCACCCACGTAAATATTCAATGGCTTCAAAAGTAAGAGGCTTGCGCAGAAAGAAGAGAAGGTAGAGTTTCTCCTAATGTCTTTTTACGCACGTTTCCACTATTGAATAGGAGCCAGTTAGAACGCTTTCACTAGAGGACATCACGAAGACACGCCCTTTGCGCGAGGACGAGCCGATTCCTTCTACGTAGGGGGACGAAGCATTTATGGAGACAGACGGACTGAAGCCTTAGGGAACGACTCCTACCGATTAGCTACTCCCGCTAAGTGCCGCTCTTCCCTTTTATCACGCAACTCATAATGCATAGCCTGTAGAGCGACTACCTCGTCAGAACGCGTTAAACATTTTCCATCAGTCATGCTTTGAACCCCCATTTTAACGCTACCGTTAGCAACTCATACGCCAGTGACGCCGCGCTAACAGTGCAGTCTCCCTCTAATCCAGCGAGTGACCTGTGGAGGTCTAGTTGCTTTCTCCTCGGTAGAAGAGCCGCGGGGTCTTTTTGACCATAAATCTAGAGTGAAGGACTCGGACCCACACTCAGACACGTTTGCCGAGGCCGTTTCATTGGCGCCGTTTGTGGAAAAACAGTAACGAAAAGCCTACTTTCTTCGTAAACACCTTTAGATTCCAAATCATGCCCCCAGATTCTAGGACAAAAGAAATGGACTAGGAGAGGCTTCCTTTGACTCAGCTAGGAAATAAGACTAACCTAATTTACCTATTCACTGAAACCAAGACTAAGAGCAAAGGCAGTGCCAACTTCAAAGTAGAGCACCTACCTTGCCTGCTCCCTACTCTCCCGGGATTCTCAATTCCCTAGACTGATGCGTTTGAAGTCAATTCTGGAACGGGCGGAGTCCCAACGTCAAGGTCTTGACCTATGCTATACGCGCTTCTTATCTTTGCTCTTCGATTCCCTTTCGTTTCTGACTCTGCTGGAGTAGGTGGTGAGGCCTTAAGTTAAGAGTAAGCTTTTAGGCTAGAGCAGAGAAAACAGAGATTCATTCAAGCACCAGCCCCGTTTCTTATTCTAGGATTCTATAGTCGCTAGGCATTCTAGGCCGAATCTGATGTTATGAAAAGGGCAAGCTCAAGCCTTAACTTAACAAAAAGGGAAGCTTCAACAATACTTATTGGCTAGGCTTCCTCTTAGATTGCTAATAGGCTGACTACTTCGAGTGACTTTTTCTTCGATATGAAAAGACGGTTCATTTTTCTTCATAAGGGGACTGAGCCTAGGGGTTCTGACTTTCCGTAAGGTCACGTTGGTAACTTTAGAGGAATGGTAACAATGAGATCGCCTTGTCTTGCTCATGCGCATCGCTGGTTTGAAGAAGGAATCTCTATCAGCTAGTGAGCTAGCCGCTGGGCTACCAAGAGAAGATGCAGAAAAAGTTAGGACTAGAAAGAGGGATTGGTAGGGTTTTAATCCAAGGAACAGAAGGGCGACCGAGAAAGAAGCTATGAGGTAAAAAGTAGACTAGGATCCCAGTAAGAGAGAGCCGAAGGCGAACGATTTCTAGAAAGTGGAGAGACTGACCTCCGTAGGTAGGCAAGGAAGAAAGAAGGGCTTGCTAGAACTCTTCAGAAAGGCTTAAAGCAGAGCTTTCTCACTGACTCAGGAAAGGCTCAATCATCAGAAATGGTTCGAGGAGAGCTTCAATCGTACTTATTCTACTCGAATCCCTATTAGACAGTAGCGGCAAGCACAGCTGAAAGGAGCTTTCCTAGATGTCAGGCGGGGAATCCTCGTTGTGTACTACCTAGCCGCCTCTCTTAGTGTATCACCGGAGTCTCCTAATGCAGCTACGAGGGTTTGATGGAATTAAAGGAAACCGGGCACTAAAAGAGAGATTGAAATGGATACTTCCCAGTCGTCGGTTCGATTCCGACCTGTTCCATGTGATGATCATGGTCTTCCCATAAATCTTATACAGAGCCGCATGAATATCGTGAACCCATTATCTCCTCATATTCGTAGTTTCCGACATTATTTCTATTCTTTCTTAGTCACTATTGTTTTGTTGATTTTTTGTAGTTCGAGTTACTTTAAAAAGAATTTTGTTATCTTCATTTTACTTATTAGTAAGGTAGGTATGAATCTTGATCTCATCTGGCTTTTGGGGGATTTTGTTGGTGGAGACGTCAACGAGGCCGGGTCAATGCTCGTTTTTATGTCTAGAGATGACATTAATTTGGATCTCAGTCTAGCGCCACCAATGGTGGATGAGCAGGGGGCTCCCCCAGTAGTAGAGGAACCACTGCAGCCGCCTGTAATTGCGGATGTCTTTCCGGAGGGGGGGGAGTTAGAAGAGATCATCCAACGTCTCCCTAAAAGCGAGCTTCGAGATCTAATCGGAAAAGAAAGGATATCCCGCCCAATAGAGGCCTCTTTCTTTTGTGCGCCAAGCCGGTCAATGTATAGAGCCGGCTAAGGGAGTCTGAACTCTAATTCTTAAACTAAAAATGTAACTTACGGCCTTCTCTTCATGGAGATGAAATAGCAATCGTTAGAGATAGAGTTTAATATGCTTTACTAGTAATTTGCAGCCTGGAGTGCGCTCTTAGTGGTACTTCTTTTTTCACGCTCTCGAGATGAGCGCTCACTTAATATGTTTCCCAGCACGGCGTTTACGTAAATCTCGGCTAGTTCCATTTCAAATAGAGGAAGGTAGCTTTAAATAGATGGAGGGTCCGGGTTTCACGTTTGAATTACTTCTCTCGAAGAAAGAATAGGAAGACGCCCGAAGTGAGAGAAACAGCCTAGCAAACTCTTTCTCTCTAATAGCCTTTCCTTACTCCTTTTTTAGCTGGAATAAGTGGAACGGGGGGCAAGGCAATCACCCTTCATTCAGGAAGTTGTTTCTTTCTCGCGATACGCAGAGGGGAGAGCATGCCCTGTCTCAGGCAGTATATCAGTCGTTAACGATCTTATCAGGACACATAAAATGGAAACTATAATCCCAACCTCTTTTGAAGTGAAGAAGCTCAAAATAGACTTTATTTCAGAGCGGGGAATCTTCCTACAAATGAGCACCAACTCAAAAATGGCTAGACCGGAGCCTAGAAAAATAGGAGCGAAGGACCCGAAGACCCTCTCAAACCTTCCTTATAAATACGCGCTCGGATTCAGAGACTGGGGGATCTCTCGCTAGGCTAAGAGTCCAGTTCTTACCGGCTATTCACATTACTCGAAATCGAAGGGAAGAAAGCGGCTCCACAGGGGAATCTCTTAGAAAGGAAAGCAAGTCCCATCGAGTTAGCTCTTGGAGTAAAGGCATGACTTAAGGTAGCGAGTGACTTGAAGGTGAGATGGTTCAATAGTCGATTAGAGAAAGCTACTTCCCACGAGGGGAGGAAACTAAATAAATAGCGTAGATAAGGAAGTGGCTATTCTTTTTCATGACTCCGCTGCGCTCGAATAAGCTCTTTGCGCAAGAAAGGGATATGAGATAGATGCCAACAATAGGTAAATAAAATATAGTAACTTACTGGTACCCCTGTCACTCTTGTTTTGATGCTTAAATCAAGGCCTTTCTAAAAAAGAAAGAGGTCTGATGTGTCACTAGCCGAGTTAGAGGGCTAACTTAACCTTCAATAGACTCTTTCTGCAAGGAAATGACATAAAGTACCCAGCAATCATTGCTGGGTACTTTATCACTGGCTTTTCCGTATAATACATAGGTTTCCCCTACTATCAATACGGAGTGAAGGGCTTCGATGTTATAATCGGGAGGGATAAAAACCTTGCTGCAATCTGGTGGTGAATCATCTTGACTATCCATTTGATATCCGTCACCATCTATTCTAGCTGATGCTGATACCTTTACTTCTCTTTCCACCCTACCCGCCGCCTTTGCGCGCATTTGGTGCGTTATTGAAGAAAAGAACATTTCTATCTAATAATATTGTAGATAATCACAGAACGCTTCGCATTGGCTAGCTTGCTTGGCCGCACACATATAGACTTGAATGGGCTATTTGATCATTAATTAAACAGATGGAAAAGGTCACAGGAATGCTTCTTCGGCTTACAATTCCGAGTCAACAACCGTAACTCGAGCACTTAGCCCGTTGCAAGAAAGGAAAGCATGTGAGTTTTTACCGCGGAGAGGAGTCTCTTATAGATGGCACAAATGCTATAGAATAAGCCAAGCCTGGTCGAAAACGTGCTACTCCTACTGAGACAGCTGCGGATTCAATAGACCAAATGCCCCCCATTCTTAGCGTAAATGCTGTCCTCTAGTTTCACTGAAGGCCGGCAAATAGAATTGGCTTATGATCGAAGGATAATCTTCATTAAACCAAAGACTATCTATTTTAACCCCCGAGTTGGGAGGTCTCAACACTGGGCTTGGGGTGAGTCTCGTCTGTCTTGTTTCCGTCAGTAGTCTGCGTGTGAGATAGAGTACTGTAAGGGGTTCGCGAAGTCTATTAGTTGCTTGCTTTCCTTTTTATTCTTTCTCACATGCGTGACTACCATTCTCTCTTTTCCATATTGGCCCGATCTTAGTTCTCGCGGCGAAGGATCGTCCTTTAACTACTTTTCTTTTTAGGGGTTGACTTGTCTCTTTTTCCTTTGCTGGAGGTCTGACTCACCTCCCCCCGACTAAGATTGTTAGTTACCTGTCTATCAGGTAAATTCCCCAATTTGCTAGTTTTCTCTCTTTTTCCTCTTCCCCGCAAGCTGCTCACCCATTAGTTCATTTGCTCGCCCGAAGCCTTAGCAGGGTACCAAAGAACATGAGTCTTCGTAAGTCTTTGGCAGCTAGGCTTTCAATTGGCTAGTAGGGTTGAGTCTCTAAGCGGCTGGCTAATGTAGGGAAGGGAATCCACCCATCTTGTCTGTAGAGTCAATCGCTTTTCTTCCAGAAAGACCTACCAGAATTTCAATTAACCAGAGGGAATCGCCTGCATACCGAGTGATAAAGAGTAAATCAAGATTCAGACTGCCAATCGACTAAATGCGTGCCAGTGGAAACATTGACTTAGACAGAAATGCCGCTACCTCTGCTACTTGACGCTCCCAGGGCGAATGAATCGTTTTGCCATATAGACTATCAGCTTCGCACCTTGAATTGGGACGGGGTCCCTTTCTCCGTTGTGAGTGACTTCGCCGGCCAGAGGCCAGACTCCTTGTGTAGACGGCTGGAAGTCTTCCCAGTCTCCATCTCTACTTTTGGAAAGACTCAGTCCTGATCTTACTTTCTTCGCAGGAAAGCAAGACTTCTCTAATAAGAGCTTTCTCGATTCGGCTACTTATTAAGCATCGAGAAAAGACTCTGTTACCGGGGAAAGATTCAATCAGGAAGAATGCATTCGTCAATAAAGAAGAAAGCACTACTGACTGACGCTACGCCCCTCTTCTTTATTGGCTATCTCGAAATTCAATGTATGAATAAAGGTACGACGTGTCTTTTTTCACTATCTGGCTTAGTAATAGGACTCGCCATAATCTGAGTTCGCCGTATTCTCTTCCGATCCGGACTATTCGCCGCATCTCATAAGGGAGGAGTGAAACCCGGTATTCGTAGATCTACGATTGCCTTGTTAACTCTAGTTAGAACACTCTTTCTTCAAAAGGCTAACTAAAAAGAATGGGGTTTTTGTCTGAAAGTAGCACTCGTACTATCCCCCATCGCTAGGTACTTCCTTTAGGAGTTTAGTGCCGCGCAGGGAAGATGCAGCCAAAGTAGCCCGGTGAGGCCATGAGTGAGCTATAAGATGCGTTTTCTTCTACTGAGTTCGTAGCTCTTCTCTTGGCCACTGGATCGAATCCAATTCCTTAATACCCCTCTCCCCAACCGAATTGAGCTTATCCACGAGTGGGGATGAAAAGGTTACATACTGGGGAAGTACTGAAACCCGGTTACCTGTTGATTTTGGTAGGTTAGGGAAGTCAGTACTAGTGAATTGAAATGTCAACTCCCCTTCTGTTGGCCTTCCTTAAGCTGATGTTCAAAACCCCTTATAGGTCGAAGAACATCTATTAAGGTAAAGAGGGAATTCCCTAGTGCACATACTGATCTTCACCCAGAAAGCGTATGAACTCCGCTAGCTTCTCTCCCTTTCCCTAGTTATTCAAACAGTAGGAAACTCCCTTCCTGTCTTATCGGTCTCGTCCCTCTCGCTTTAGCTCGATCTCCTTACAGTAGCCTTGAACCCCTATACCTTGGCTTTGGTCTTGCAGCTACTTCGATTGAGGCATCTCCTTAGCCCTGTGCTTTATGCCCTTCATCGATATATATCTATATGTATGCCATTACCACTAACCCCGAGCCTGCGACTCCTCTTACCGGGGACTACTAAGACAGCTACGGGGAGTGAAGACACCACCCACATAGAGAAAAGAAAGCGGAATAGCGGTGACTTTCTTGAGTGGACTGTCCTACGCTACGCAATTGGATGAGTCAGTGGCTTCGTTCAGTTCATTGGTCTTTCACACGGTTAATGTCACCCGTGGTAACCATCCAGGATTGAGAAAATTCTCCTGCGCAACTGGAGGGTGACGAGGCCGTCTTTGGTCCGGTTTGGACTACTATGGAAGATCTTCGACCTTGTCGGTCTTAGAATTCCGGAGTTGAAGGTACCTATCCTGGCTCCTAGGGAAGCGGATCTTGGTCCGTGTTACCTATGGGGTACTGTAGAGGACTTTTTGACGAAAGAGAGTCAATCGTAAATAAAGTACATAGAAAGCAGGGCGTAGAACCTTACTCTCCAGAATCCCTGATAAAATCCAATAACTCTAAGCAGATCCTATGTTTTACTTTGTACTCGAATATATGGATAACCACTCCTATCCAATTCTACTAAGCCTTTAAGAAAAGGTGGTAAACAGTTTGCAAAGTAAATAGAAGTCGACCGAGTAGACGTAGCCTGCTTAGCGAGCCAATCCGCTGCTGAATTTACCTCTCTAAAGACATGAACAAGCGTAGCTGAGGTAGTAGCCAAAATGAAGGAAATCTGAGACAAATGATCATGCTGTCGCCATGGCCAAAGAGCACTCTGATGCACCATATCCACTAACGACTTAGAATCACATTCGACACGCATTGCATGAAGTCCCATTAGCACACATTGCTGTAGCCCCCTTAACAAACACTGAACTTCCGCGGTTCCAGAACCATAAAATTCTGAACGGGCATATAACACACACCCACCACTATCCCGCAGGAGAAAACCCCCACCTGAAAGAGCTGATCCTTGAAGTTCAGAACCCTCAACATTCAAAGTTACCGAGTTTTCTGGTGGCATTAACCAGGAAATTCGATAAACCATTATGCGTCGTAGTGTAGTGGGCAAGAATGGACATCCAAGCAGCAAAGAAGATCGTGCAGAAATAGGCAGCGGCCGCTTGGAATAAATTGTTTGAAGCAGAAAGATTACATGACCAATCAACTGGGATTGCATAGGTGACGCATTTGCAAAGAAGATTGCATTTCTCAGACGCCAAAGGGTCCAACAGATAAGCAATGGAAGAATTCGTTGAAGTACCTGAATTTCAGGCGCTTCACCAGAACTGAAGAAGCTACAATTCAGCAATTGAAAGAGTCCACCAGTGCAGTTAAATTGCAGTCCAAAACGGGCTGAAAAAAACTGCCATATGATTTGAGCAATATTGCAACTTACAAAAAAGTGATCCATTCCATCAGAAGACAAACAACATGGGCATTTTGATGGCAAATTAAAACCAAATCCCATGAGAACCTCCGGGAAAGGTAAAAGCCCATTCATGAGTCGCCAGGAAAACAAAGAGATTTTTAATGGCAATCTCTTATCCCAGACAAAATCCAACTCGGTAATTTGCTGCTGTCGGCGTCGGTTGACTTCAAAAGCAGTCCGCAAAGTGAAATTGCCGACACTGCTGGGCTCCCATATTAGAGTATCTGGTGCCTCTGAAAATGTAAAAGCAAATTCCTGAACAAAAGGAAGAGCATCATCAGGCAGCAGTTCATGCAGTGCACGTTCATCCCAACAACCATTCACATACACGTCGCACAATCTAATAGCTCTTAAAGCTTCATCATAATCCAGCCTATACAATGTTTGAAGGTTACCAGGACCAGCCCAATTCTCATAAAGAAAAGAACAACAGCCTGAAGAGACTCGTACTCGCGTATGCAATCTCATTACTTGATCCACCGCACAAAGGCGTTTATACATTACAGACTTCCAACAAGAAACAGAATTGACATACTGAGCCCATAAACCAGCATTAGTGCGCCATTTCCACCATAGCTTACCCGCATATGCTTGAAGCAAATCACCCATACTTCGGACACCCAAGCCATTTTCCATCACAGGGTAGCACATTCGTTCCCAGCTCCGCCAAATGCGCTTATTTTCATCACCATTCGCACCCCAGAAAAACCTTGCAAACATGCGTTCCAGCTGCGAAATAATCGCCTATGAGGGCTCAATTGCTGCAAAAACATGCAAAGGTATAGTGCTCAGTACATGTTTAATTAAAAGAAGGCGAGAAAAGAGTACTCCTCCAGCCCGAAATCCGACTAGCAACCTTATCCACCAAATGCTGGAAATACATCCTCTTCTTACGGCCCTTATATAAAACATTGCCAAGATATCGCATTGGCAATTGGCCTTTTGAAATACCAGTAAGCTGCTGAATTACACGGCACTGACGGACAGTACAACGCTTAGAGACTAGAAACATGCTCTTAGCTTTACTAATCCGTTGGCCCGTAGAAACCTCATAATCCTCCAACAAATTAAAAAGATGGCGCAGTGAACCTCGATTCCCCCTTGTTCATATAATCAAATCATCGGCAAAACACAGGTGGCTAACTGGAATTGAACCCCTTGGGCAAGCATAAGGGGCCAGCTTCCCACTACGTACCAAATCAGTTAGGCCCCGACTTAAAACTTCCACCAACAAAATGAACAAATATGGCGACAGGGGATCCCCTTGCTTCAACCCCCTAGAAGCCTTAAAAAATCCAGTTGGCGATCCGTTAAACAAAACCGAGAACCAGCTCCCTTCCAAATTGTTCATCACTAATTCCACAAATCGGTTGTTCAACCCAAACTTAAGTAATAACCGACGTAGGAAAGGCCAACTTACACGGTCAAAGGCTTTCATTAAATCCAATTTAAAGATGAAATTATGGCCCCTGACCTTCCTGTCCAAGTGCTGCAATAGTTCATGCGTCAAGAGAACATTATCCATAATGTCCCGGCCTTGTAGGAATGCTGATTGTGGCTCCGAAATTAGGCGAGGCATAAGATCCTGCATACGATCACATAGTATTCGTGTAAAAATTTTATTAAATAAATTACACAATGGCCGGAAATCACCAAACAATGTTGGGGACTCTTTCTTTGGCAGTAACACCATCGTTGTGCTACCAATGCTTCTCGGAATTGGGACGCCAGCAAAGAATTCCCGGACTGCCTGTAAAAGATCATTAGAGATGACAGGCCAACAATGCTGGAAAAATTTCCCGTTAAACCCATCAGGACCCGCAGCACTGCCTGGATCAAGGTGAAACACAGCCTTTCGGACCTCTGAAAGCGAAACTGGTCTACGAAGCTGAGTATTATCACATGGGCTCACCAAAGTTGGGATATGGTCTAACAGACGATCGGCTTGCCCTGCATCAAATGAAGCCGAGTCCTCAGTCAATTGAGCTTTAAAAAACTCACAGGCATGCTGTCGTAGCACATCCAAATCATCTACCCATACCCCTGTATTGTCCTTCAACTTGGAAATACGTAGACGTGCGCGCTTCGAAAGTACCGAGGCATGAAAGAAACTGGTGTTCCGATCGCCATCAGTCAGCCACTTCACCCTAGCTTTCTGACGCCAGAACTCTTCCTCAACAGCCAAGGCATGGAATAAATCGGCCTGAGCACGATTCAAGTTAATTAAATCGGCCTCAGCCTGGGATGAATCATATGTGAGTTCCAATTGTTTAACATTAGCCTCGGCTAATCGGACCAACTCAAAAATGTTTCCAAATGTGGTTTTATTCCAGTCCCGCAAAGCAGCCTTCAATCGACGCAACTTACAGGAAAACCGAAACATGCCATAACCAGTTTGTGGTAACCCCCAATTCTCAGATACTACCCTCAACAAATCATGGTGGCGAATCCACATGTTCTGAAATTGGAATGATGAAGGAGCTGAAATTGGCAAAATACACTTGTAAAGCATAGGGCTATGATCGGACGTTGCTCGACTCAACAATTCAACAGACGAATCCGAGAAAGACTGCAACCATTGAGCATTAAAAAGAATACGGTCCAACTTCTTCCAAACCCTTCCACGTCGGCGAACACCTACCCAAGTAAATTGACCACCAACAGTAGGCAAGTCCTGTAAAGCTGACTGAACTAAGAAGTCCGCAAAATCAGAAATTGCACCCAAATCCAGCACTACCGGGCCTACCATCTCATCCAGGGCAGCAATGACATTGAAGTCGCCACCAACCATCCAAGGAGAATTTAGCAGATGTTGCTGGATCGTAAGCAAATCCGCCCATAATAATCGTCGCTCAGCACGAGTAACCTTGGTATAAATTAATGGATGAATTGACTTAACAATCTAGCGGTTCAATCTAGATTGATAAGTCAAGGGGTAGGCGCCACAAGGCCAAGCCTTGATAAGCCTAAAAAGTTCTTCAAAAGAACCAAGAAAAGTTTTCAATTATCCAAGTCTCTCTTTACAATGGATGGAACTATTTATAGTTGAAGGTGACCATTCGAGTTCTGGGGATACAAAGAGACTAAGGGAGGCGGCCACAAACCCTGGAAACCAAGGGAATGACCGTCCCTTCTGCAGCCCTAGAATGTCAAGGGTTGCTATACATTATGAAATGGAAAATCCCTAAATAAACTAGTCTATGCATGATTCTTTTCCTAATTGGGGTGCGGCTGCCTTAAGCTAGCAATAGACTTATTACATAATGAACTAATAATCTAACATTGTTGTCGCAAGCATTTTCTCTATCCGAATTATGCAATTCGGATCACTGCTTGAAGTTCTTCCGGCTTCTATTCTGGGTCATGCACTCCATTTTGAACAGCGTGGAGATAAATGAGAATTCTCAAACATTGCTTCGTATTCTTCATCTTCTCGGGTAGTCCAAGTGTCAAGGATTATTCTTTGTTGTGCTCCCGTTACTTGCTTAAATTGTACCCTTGCTGGCATACCTTCCGTCCGGGTCAGGAGTTTGAGTTGGACGAGGAACTTGAGCCTTCGGATCAGAGGTGGCTGGATTCCTATCATTCCCTCCTTCTTTGAGAGGATTCGTCCTCGAATCAAGCTCAGATGCGGCCTCCTTGAGTTTCTCTGCACAGGCTTTAATCGTTGACGTTTTAGAAGCGGTGGCTCGACATCAATGGACTCCTGCAAAAAGGAATTAGTACTAATAAAAGAACCAGTAAGGTAGACTCTTTTCACCTCTTTCCCTTTCCCCTTCTTGATTCCTTCCTTTCTTCTCGCTCTCACATTCACTTGTTTCACTCTTTTGTTCCCCCTCTTGGCTTTCTTTTTCTTCCTTTGAGTTGCTTTGCCTTTGCCATTCCAAGTAGTCCCTATATGTTTGGACTTGGTCTTCAGCTGCTACCCGCGGATGGAGGGGTGTTAACACAAAGACTTGGCCATTCATGACAAGGGTGTGTGTATTTTTATACCCATTGTGAATAACTTGTCGGTCAAATTGCCAAGGGCGCCCTAATAGAAAGTGGCTGACATGCATTGGCGCCACATCACATAGAACCTCATCTGCGTAGCTTCCTATGGAAAAGGCCTGCTTAACTTGTTACGTCACCATGATATTTCCGCACTCATGTAGCCATTGCATGCTATATGGCTGAGGGTGCTTCTGGGTATGCAGATTCAATTCCTCGACCAACATAGTGCTAACTACGTTGGTGCTGCTCCCGCTATCAATGATGACGCTACCCACCTTGTGATTTACTCGGCACCTTGTTCGGAAAATGTGTTCTCGCAGCAGTTCCTCTCCATCCTTCCTGGGCTCATCTACACTTTCTCTGATGTGTATAGTGAGGGCACGGCGGGTATCTAGCATTTTTCCTTTAACGCGCCTCTTCTTCTTCTTCCTGATTATGTCTCCTTGAAGGTTGAGATGCGGATGCAGTCTCCAAAAGGTTGATCTCTTAACACTAACAATTACGAAATCTATATAAGGGGGTATCGCGAGACTGAGGAATCGATATATGGGGTATCGTTTCGCTGGATAAGATATATTATCTTCACGTATCAAAGAATCGACGTAATTTCTATGGTATTATTAAACATATTCATAATTAAATAGGTTAACAGCCGACCGCTCTACCACTGAGCTACTGAGGAACTAGGTCGAAAATTTATGACATTCAAAATATATATATTCAATGTCACATTCAGTAAAGATTTATGATACGTGTATAGGCTGTACTCAATGTGTCCGAGCCTGCCCTACCGATGTATTAGAAATGATACTCTGGGATGGGTGTAAAGCTAAACAAATTGCTTCTGCTCCAAGAACGGAAGACTGCGTTGGTTGTAAAAGATGTGAATCCGCCTGTGCTTATGTTCCTTTTTCTTTCTTTCCTGCAGTCGCGGTGGGAGATGTTAGCTCTTGTGTTCCAGCGATAGGGAGTTTCAAACAAAGGGACGGAAGTACGTTCTGACCGATCACAAGGGGGGCAGCCAGAGGATTCTAGCATAAGAGAAGAGGCAAAGACCCTAGGAATCGAATGCAAAGTAACTGAATGCTTATCCTGTGTTCGGACGAAAGAAGCTTCCATTAGCATTAGTAGTTGGCACTCATCCTGCTCTTTCTTCCTCGAGCATTGATGCAGCAAGGAGCGATAGCCTTTTCAGTCTTTCAGTATGAGTAAAGTTCCTGTTCTGGAATGAAGAAAGAATCAAGCCATTGCGAGCCCTTTTCCTCATGGAGGGACCAGACCAAGCAAGAGATCGGATTCATATTAATCGAAAAAAGACTCTATTTCTTTCCTGATATGGGATCATAGAATTCCCTCTTTCAAGCTTCCGGCAGAGTTACAAACAAAGGTACAGACAGTCCGATCTAGCCAGTGAGCAGCATACCGGCTACGTGAACTTCTTGCCTAAGGCAAGGTATGTAATCAAAATTTCCTCTTCTCCGACTTAACTTGTAGCGGAGATAGAACGTATAAACCAGAAAGTGTTTTTTGTTTCATAACAACTAATATGAAGATTTGAGCTTAACGACCTTTTCCTATAATGTTAGGCGAGGTGCCTTCAGCTCTCTTCGATTTAGCAAGCAACTGAGTGGCTTTCGCTCCTACAAACCTCTCCTAAGCGCCAGGAAGTTTGAAAGAAGTTCTTGGCCGATGCCCAGGTACCTGTAGAAAGCACCCCTACTAACCTAGAGAATGTGGTAGGAATTATCACTGCACCGGATTTTCCTTAATCCGAGTAGGCTGCACATGAATAGGCTCTTAGATGCGGCATTGATGGAGAATAAGCGCTCTTGGAGGATATATAAACCATGAAAGGAGGGGAATACTTTCTATAAGATATAGTTAATGTACGAGCAGGAGGTCGCCAAAGGCATAGGCATAGCATAGAATTTCTTGGAACATGGATCAAAAGCTAGCCCGAAGAAGTCCTAGGTAGGGCTTCATAGGGCGATACCGTGGTCACCGATCATCTAACTAACTAACTCGTTTGCGGCCTCGCTCTTCTTAACACCCCCGAAATGCTCCTACGGATGTTAGCGAGTATTAAGATAGGATGCTAAACAAGGACACCCTTCGGTAGCCGACTTTAAGTCGAAACTATAGCACACCTGATTTCCACCTAGCAAGTAAAAAGGCCGAGTCTGGTGAAATGTACCATCTTGTGGTATCTTCCGCAACACCGACATGAGAAAGTCATGAACGGGGCGCAACAGCTGACATAGTTGCCTATAGAAAATGGATTCCTTTTCGTTCCTCTCCTCTTACCAAGTCGGCCTGTGATCGGAATCGACTTAACCTGATTACAATGGGGAAAGTACGGTTCTTTCGAACCAATCAAGATCACTACCAGTAAACACCTTCTTTTTCTTTCTTATGGGAATCAAACGGATAGCGAACTCTCTCGGCCCACAGACACCCTTAGGACCACTCTTACCCCTGCGCATGTACATAGACAAGGAGAAATGGAAAGGACGCCAACTCATAAGATAAGCAAGTGAAGTAAAACAAGACCTAATGGTCCTAGCCTTATTCCACCCGGGTCAATTTCTCAACAGTGAACTTCTAAGTTGGCAGCGCCTTCAGGGATGTCGAAAGCTTCAGTCAACACAGTCCTTAGCCCACATCTATCTAATAAGAGTCCTTACCCCGCATTCATCAATATCAATACAAAGTAGCAGGCGTGAAGGTTTAGTATACGAACTTCTAGTTACCGCACAACGTCCTATCTTCATTCCCTTGGAACTATGTATTGCGGGCAACAGCATTAGTGATTACTTTTCCAAATCAATGCGTGAAAAAGGTCAAGCGAACCGAGTTTCATACAAATACAATAAAAGACACTGACTAATGGAATAATGATTAGAAGTGAGTAGACAAATTTTCTGCATCTAGGAAAACGAGTATCTTTTCTATTTATCATGAGATTCTTTAGGGATTTCGTACGACCCGCGCGGTTGTTCGTATTTCATTTTCTTCTTCCAAGGCCAAAGCACCTAGTTACTTACGGAATCTCGGATCTCTCTCGACACGGAGAACTTCTATTTATAATACGCAATTGAAAGTGAGAATTCCAGTTCCGCTTGTTCCCGGCTATTGTGTTCCCTGCCACACTGCTTCAACAACAGCTTCTTAGCGACCTACTGCCCTACCACCAGGCAAGAGCTGCGGATTCAATAGCAGTAAAAGATGTAGCGAGAAATAAAAGAGAAAGAACCAAGACTAAGCCATTTCGCATAGTTGGTCGCTTGCTTAGCCGTCAATCTTCGAGAGGTCAGTAAGGTGTTGGGACCTTATTAAAGCTAAAAGCCATTGATTATTAAAGAAAGATGGTCGTCTAATATCTTTCCTTCTATCTGGTGAAGGCTCCACTTCACTCTACGTTCCTAGTTCTATGATTCTATCTGTTCCGATATGAGTTGACAATGTGGCCTTTACCCCAAGAAACCATAGGTCAGACTAGACCTCAAAGAAAAGCTGCTGTTGGTTCTTCTTCCTCGTCTTCGACCACTAACCGCTAGGCTCACAACTTCAATCACTGAGCCGAGTGAGGGAAGAAAGAATCATTCTTACTTGCTTGGGGTAAGGAGTTAGACATTCTAAAAAGTCATTGACCCTTAACACACTAAGAATGCTTCCAATAAGATAAGAAGAGAATGAAAAAGAAGGACTTCAGGCGGGAAAGCTGGTACACAGGCTAAAGCAAAAGAGAGCCTTAGGCTTGCTCGAATAGGAGGACTGACGGAATCCACATTCAATCGCTAAAAGCTCAAGGAGAATGGATTCCCTTAGTGGCCTGTTCAACCAGGAACGAAAGAATACAAGAGGTTGTTTACATCGCTTGTGCCTCAAGAAGAGATGGGCCCCAACAGAGTTTCTTTTAATCCAGTCCATGGTCTGGGTCAATGAACTAGTAGCGTCCCCCTAACAAATCTAAAAGAGTTCTGGTTATGACCAGCCGAAAACAGGTCCTCTAGATGCCTTATAACCGTCCTTTTAGCCTATTCCCGCTTATGCTTACTTCATGGCGGATAGGCCTACAGACGCTTGACGCCCCGGAATAGACTTGCTTTCACGTTCCCCCGCTTTCCTTAGATCAGGTTAGCGCTTATGCTGCTTCACGCAACTAGATTCAATCCCGGGACAGGCGTAGTGCATCCTTTAAAGAAGAATCAATAACAGCCGAAAAAGAAATTACGAGACTGGTCTACGATCAGTAGATCGGGTACAACTTTCTCTTTTCTTTTATTCAAGCGGATCAACATCATATTCCTGCTAAACAACAGGAGCTGTTTGTTACTCTTCACATCCCCTCTGACTTTCCCCGTCAGTGGAGACAAGAAGGGGACACCCATATCTATTTTGGAGCAATTAGACTGGCTCTCACTTTTCATGACAGAAAAGGACTTCCTGTGGTAGCTCGCTTATCTCTCTTGGATACCAGATTGAAAGAGTATCAACATGCTTGTATTGCAACTGTTGAAACTACTCTTCACGCTGGCACAGTTATGGTAACTCTTTTTCCAAATTCAAATATTTCTTTATTAGCTTTGTTATTGGAAGGTCAAAATTCATATTCTAGGAGCTGCTCAAGCTCATGAAGCTATTGCTGCCACTCTCTATTATCAAATGGTTTATCGTGTGCAAAATCATGCATATGATCTCTCTCTTCCTGGTGGAAAGGAAGCTCTCATTCTTAACATTGAAGAAGGACAATCAGCCTCCTGTACTCATGCCCCTCGGCGGATCTCTCGTGCAGAACTCATACGGTTACTCCCCAATACTTTGGTAACTAATTATGAGAAAATGTATGAACACAGACAAAAGCCGATTGAGTCAACTGAATCTACTATATCCAGGAGACCAGATGGCACTGTTGCTATTGAGTTCAATCATTCTCATTTGAATAAGCACACTTTTTCGATATTTCCATCCTCTACCAGAATCTCCTAAAGTAGATACAGTTCCTAATGAGCAGCATATCAACCGAATCGGTATATGACCATGTTGAGCGAAGGAAAGACCGGAAAAGTTATTCTTCCTCCTTATGTTACGTTTCTTTGTATAAAAGTAACACTATGTTTATTATGAAACTCTTCCTTCTGTTCTCATCGGTAAAAAGAAGAAAGTAGCTTCTTAGCTCATAGCTCATATCAGCCAAACTCCCTAGCTCAGTAGCTTCTTAGCAGCGTAGCTCAAGGAAAGAAGATAAGCTACTAACTCAAGCTCAGTTCGGAGTTTTTCTTTTGCTTACGCGCCGCCGGTCCTTAGGTCGTCTCCCTCAAGAGTCTCCCATCGCTACGAGGCCGAGAGACTCCCCGAGCCTCTCTCTAAAGACCTCTTCGCTTGCAGTCTTCAATCGGCAGGGCCTCGCAACTATCGCTTCAGGCCGGAAGCCCGGACCTCTAAAGACCCGTAGCTTGTTCCGCTCATTAACAAGCTTTAAAAGAATCAACCAGGCTGTTTTAACTCATTTTAAAGACAAATAAAAGGGAACCAAAGCAAAGCGGATTCAACGGGTAGTAGATAAATAGTTTTCTACGCCGGCTACTCTTAGCAATACAGTAATAGTCATACGCCAAATCGGAATATTATTGATATCCCCCAATAGTATAGATCTTTCCTCTACGCCGCTCTCTCCCGACTGAACTATTGGAGTGAGGCCGAATAAAGAGAGATTCTACTTTTTCCAATTCCAAACGCACCTAGCTTTCTCTTCCTTCTAACGTGGTTGATCAAGTAATTGACTTAAGTCAGGCTCGAGCATGAAAGTAGGCAGATTCAGTTAATGAAAGTTAGGCTTTAGCCGAACGAAACCGGACTCATAAGTTTAGAAAGGGAAGGCTTTCACGCTTGGGCTACCTCGCCTCTAACTAAGTAGTTTACTTACGAAAATTCGGGCTTGGTATGTGTTGGAGACATCGGCTTTATGCCAGGTTATTAGTGAAGGGTTTTGCTACCGAAAGGCGTAGTAATCCAGCATTAGTGAGTCTCAAATCCCGGTGGATTGAAAGAGTTGCTTACAAGACTGTCCTCTAAGGCTTTATTCATTCTAATATGGTCCCGAATAAGCAGATAAAGTTTTCTTCTTTCGAGAGACTCTGCTCTTGTATAAGAAGATCTCTTTTTTTCTTCCTACGCATAAAATTTGTATATAGGGTTGCTAATAAAAAAGACATTCGAATGGATAATGATCCCACGAGATGTGGTAAGCGATGCTGCGCTGGATCGCGGTCATTAAAGTTAGATTTGTAAAGTTGTTCAATCGGCACTCCGATCCAGTAAGGGAATTCCCTTTTATGGTTCTTCTTGCCACACCTAAATCTATTATTTAGTTACCTAGCAAGACTAAGGAAATTTTTGATAAAGGCAAAGTTGGCTTCTCTAATAGTTGCTCTTTACCTTTACTCCATAAGATTGGGCTTTTCCCTAGCTCGGAAGCTTAAGGCTTTCACCGCTCCTACTGTTGAAGAAGGCTTTCCGCCAGCTCGATGCTCAAATAAAGAGGGGTTTGTTTGGCCTAATTGACCTAATAAAGAAAAAGGTTCTCACTGAAACTCTATAAATTCCAAATTTTGGGCTGGGCGGTACCTCCTATGTAATTACTTCACGCCAAAGTCAAAGTAGCTTCTTTTTCGATGTCATCAGTCCCAGAGCCTATGATTGCAAACAGCACTTATTCACCTGAAAGACCGTCTAGGCCGCCTTCATGTCCAGCTCCTTCTCAAAGACCGGATTCTCAAGCAGGGGATTGGAAGCGAAAAGCTAACTCAAACAAGAAAGAAGAGGAGTTAGTTAGAAAAAAGCCATCGGTAACCGTTCTATCGCCCTATGAAGCCCTACCTAGGACTTCTTCGGGCTTGTTGTTAGGAGATTATTCTATAATCGACTACCGTTGCGTTACGTTGCGCACTAGGTTGAGGAAATGCGTTTCTTTATCTTCATGTTTCGTTGCTACGCGATCTTTCATGTTTTTCAAAGTCATTTAAAGAGAAAAAAGGGTACCCAGGAGGTGAATCAAAGCAGATCTTGCCCTCGCTCGCGTCCGGAAGTCCAATACTGTATTAAGGGAGTCCCTAGAGTCCTATAAAAGAAAAGCCTAACTCCTAATCTATAAGACATAAGGTTACCTGGGGCTCTATCCTATAGGACATCAAGAAAAGGAGTTCCCATAGAGTTATATATAAGAGCAGGTAAAACAAATATTTCATTAAAAGACAAGGGAAAAGCAAGACTTTTTCTTAGCGCCCGTTCTAACGAGTTAGCCAATCCACTTCTTGTCTTCACTTTGGTAGGCCAAGGTGTAAACGAACATAGATAAGCTAACCAGCATACTTTCTATGTTGAATAGAAGGCAGGTATCTTTCTTTTTGAATGAACTAAACCACCCCTCCAACGCAAAACAAGAGAGGCTAGCGAATAAGCAGACGAGGACTCTACTACCCAACATGCGAAAATGGCTTCAAATAAAAAGCATCCTCAGTACAGGATGCTTTGGTGAGCTCGTTCAAAATGAGAAGACGTTTCGCTTAAAAAGGGGCTATTTAAGCAATGACGAAGGCTTGGGACCTTGAATGGTGTCGGGGTTAACGAACTTTGACTTCTCTTCTTTTACTTTTATCTGACCAGAGGGAAAGACTGAATCTTCTCACACTGGGACCGTTCATCCGGATCTGCCCGGTGGTGTACTCTATCATTCCCCATCTTGGGGTTCGGACTGGAAATCCAATCAATCAGATCATTCAAGGAAGGCAAGACTCACTTCTTCGATGTCAAATTCCTTCTTTGGAAATGCACCTTCACCTGCCCCTTTTCGACGTGGGCAAAGAGCAAGACATGAAATAACAAGATCTTTTGGATAACGAAGTCATCTCAAGGGTTTAGCAACCAGCTCTGAACCATCATAGGTTGTTGACTACATAGATGGAGGATTGCACCTAGATGCCCGACTTCGTATCCCACCCTCTCCTCTGATCTACGCCCTCCTTCAGCTAGACATAAGCCGGATCCAAGCTTACCCTTGAAGTGAGCACTGCCATCTCTTTGAATCACCCTTCTAGTTGACAACCCAGGATGCTTAGCGAACTCGTTACTCCTTATTAATCTTACTCGGATGGTGGTAGAGCGTGAGACTTTTTCTTTCAATGCTTTCTTTCCAATAGTTTCGCTATAGCGACTACGTACCTGATGAGGACTAAGAAAAGGGTATCTAGCTAAACAGCAGCAGCAGAAAGAACGAAAAGCCAAAAGTCAAGGTGCATAGCGGTCTTTTCAAGAATAGGGGAGTACAGAATAAGGGGTTTGCAAGACAAAAGAGAATCCGCTGGAACTACGGACAAGGCAAGCCTGCTTGTTCCCCTCAACCTATTCAAAAAAGCGGAATCCAATTCAATTCCACCAGTGTGTATGGTTGACAACCAACATTCTCTATGTTCAACGCTTTGGGCATGCCAGAGCAAGACTTCTCTGTGGGAATACCCGGCCATCTCCTACTTTAAATAGAGAAAATCCCTGGAATTCTCTGATGCCGGGGATTATGTCTAAAAAACTTCGTATTGCGATCTCCGCTGACGATCGTTCTTTTCTTTTCATAAGATCTATTCTTGGGCTAGAGCGTTAATATAGCTTTTCTCTTTTATTTATATGGGATAGGGCTTTGGAGAACTCCTAGAATGGAATTCCCCTTATGTTATATCCTAACTAGTACCAGTCTAACTAAGAGTCATCTGCTAGGCCAGCTTCCTGTGAGTTGTTATTCGAGCTGCCATCTCCTCGTACTGTTGGTCTTCTTTCCTCTTCTAAATTACTACTACTACTTGTATTTTGAGATACAAAAACAAAAGAGAACTATACCTAATTCTAGTACCGGAGGTATCGAAAGTCAAACCATAGGGGAGGTATCGAAAGTCTTTCACCCACTAATGTATAATAATCTATTGGAAAGAAAGGAAAGTAAGTAGGCTCGCTACTCAAAGAGACTAGGCACCTAAGATCCACTCAAGGAATTGGGAGAATCACCCTAGCGAACTATTGCCTTTAGCCCGCTTCTGCAGAACTCTTGGGACTAAGATTCCGTATCTAGTACAGTCAATCAGAGGCTTAGACTATGTATGGATGTAGCTCACCCAAGATAGGTAGAGGGGGCAAGAACTTGCTCGGCATGTGACTTCTACGGCAATCCCATGTCTTCGGGCAAGGTAGCGTTAGCTATCCTAGGTTGTGAACTGACTCCGATCATATTTCTATGAAATGGCTGATTTCTTACTTCCTAACCTGAGTTTAGGCTGTCGTGTGAGTCTAAACTCTCGGAGCCCAGCTCCAACTACTTCTTCGTAAGTAAGGTTTCTGATAGTTGATAATTCCTTCTCGGAGTTTTTCTTTGAGGAAGTCAGGTTAAAGCGACTAGTCTTTCTTATCTGAAGGCAAGCAAGAGAACAAAGGGGTTTTGGGCAACTCGCTGCTTTCGAGATGGCTTTCCCAGCGGGTGTGTCCACTTTTCTTCCTATTCCAGAAAGTTCATCTTTTCATTTCCACCACTCGCCCTCTATATATAAGCCTACTCTTACTGTTCAGTGAGTTGAGCGAGAAAGCTCGTCAGCGGAGATTGTAAAAAGTCTTGATTCCGAGTAAGGTATAGAAAGATTGATTTTCTATCACAGCTTGTGTTGTGGCGAGACGAAGGGACGGAAGGAGCCGGTTCCCTGGCTTGCTTACCTGGAATGGAAAACGGAAGCGCTAATGCACTTATACCAAAGAAAGCAGAACCCTACTCTTATCATAGTCTCCTATTCCACCCCCGATGTCAATTGATCATGATGTCTCTCTTAGTGCTTAGGCAGATCATATTCGGCAGGGTATATCGGAGTGTGGGATTAGTGTAGCGGCTAGTGTCCGGGTCTCTTGAGGTAGGGCGTAGCTAAGCCTTGCCACATTGTTGGTATCTTTGATTTTCTTTTTTCGGTGGCTTCGTATACGTAGAATAGAAAGAAGGAGTTTTCTATGAAGACAGGACTTGAAAGAAGAGTAGGCTTTTGCTTCGTTTCACTTTCCGAAGTGGCGTGGCACAAAGCCAAAACAGTCCCCCCATGACTTGTATCCGCTTCTTATTGGTGAGCGGGCAAGGTCTTGTTAATGAATGTGTAGTTGCTCTTTGAATTCCATCTTTCGCTTGTCTCTCTTTCAGTGCCCGTCATTCCCATCAGTACGGGTAAGGGGTCGAGATCCGTTATTAATGAATGTCTCCTCTGGCCGCTTCTTTTGTGCCCTGTGCCCCACCTAAGCCCGTATAGAAATGGGCGGTGTGCAATACCCGCGGCGATTAAATATTTATGCTTGCGAAGACTAACTATTGATTAACCGACTAAGCAACTGAGAACGAATACTTCAACAACTGAATGTTGCAATCAACTGGCCTTTTGTGCGTGTGTGGATTACATAGTGGTAAGGGGAAATTCAATTCATAGTCTCGAATCTTCAGAATTCCTACATTCTTTCTGCTGGGCAAGCGAAAAGGGAACGAGTTCTTTTCTTTCTTATCTGTGAATGGGCAAGATGATCGGTATCAAATGGTCTAAGTGATCACTTTGGCGGCTGAAACTGAACCTTCGTCGAAAGGGATCTTGGTTGGCTGATGAGGAAAGAGAGCTGCTGTGGTTGTTCCTCTCTTCCCTCTCATGAAGCTGAAGCCACTCAAAAAGAAAGAGAGTTCTGCTACAGACTTCGGTATCGATTCTTCGACACCAGATCTTGATCCTGCTTTTCCGCTCTGGCTTTTTCCTTGTTTACGACGTCTTCTTCATTCAATCTCACCTAACTTGGTTCTAGTGTTGTGACTGGCACTCTAACAAAGAAAGAAATTCTTGGATTGGTTGCTTCTGAGAGAGCAGCTCTTCCGTAGTATCCAGAGATACTTGATCGCGTTTTCTTTACTGTTCATCGATGTACGCCTTTTGTAACAACCTGTGTGCGCCGCAAGTCATTCCTGGCCGTATAGTGCTCTTTCCTTTCCCTCTATTTCTCTTTGAATAGGTTGTCTTCTTTGTTGTATGTAAGGTTGTGAAGCAGTTATGCATGTTTGTGTATGTGTGTGGTAAACTATTTTCGGAATTAGAACCCATAGATTGTTGTGGCACCACATGGTAGCGGTAGAGGACGTGGCTGAGGTCGAGGGAGACCTGCTGGCATATAGCTTCCATCTAGCTGGCAAACCTATCTGAGGCCAGTCCGAAAAGAAAGGAAAAACGATCTCCATATAGCTGGAAAAGTCCTCCATTCAGAGTGAACCAGTACAGTTCCCTTTCAAAGAGCTTTTGTGATTTGCTTTGTTCATATTCTCGTTCAGGCATTAGCATAAACTATTGACTTATGCCTTACCGACTACAAGCAGGGAACCGCTCCCACACTGCTACCTTAGTGTTCAAATGGCTCATTAAGGATTGTTGAGTTCTAGCAATCCACTGGAAAGAGACTGACTGATGGCGAACTCTCTTTCGTTTAGCTTTTACGGATACACAGAAAAAGTAAGGAGGGATGTTATACAACAAGAAAGAAAAGCAGTTTTTCAAAACAGCTGGGGTTGAGGAAACATAAAAAGACATTAATCCCTTGCAAATAGCTCGGAGATCGGCCAAAAGGGGCACAAAGGCCAGCTGAAATGAAAAGTCTATTGGCACGCAGGCCTTAAAGCAAACAAAGTTAAAGGAACAGTTCAGGTAGCCCCCGGAGTTTGGCCAGTAGCAGCACCCTTAGCAGGAGCATCTGAAACTCCATCTATAGATTCAAAATCATTGTCAGGATTGGAAGCAGCAGTGAGACTTGCTTCGGGAGTGATAGTACCAGCTGACTATGCTGTTCCCTAGTAGTGAAGAAATTGCTCAAAGCTTTATTCTTATTCGGACAATCCTTTTGACCCTAATCCCCTAAGGCATTGATGGCGAAACTCATCAAGAAGTTCAGGAATTAGCGGATAATTCTAGTATTAAGATGATTCGAAGAGCTCAAAGAAGCAAAAAAGAAAAGTCCTAACTAACTGGAATCTTTTTCTACTTCGTTGCTGATTCAATCAAGGTCAATCCCTTTGGTCTTGTTGTTAATAATGTCCGCCACTATGGGGCACTACTGGGATTAAGCGTTTCGACTGCAGGGTAGGTGTAGGCACCTTAACCATATTCACTTTAATAGCTTTGTCCATCTAAAGCGGAAAGACAGATATTGGAAAGAAATCCTTTTTTAGGGTCATGTTAAAGCATCTAAAGGGACGGGCATCCGCCCTAAAGCCTTCGGAAGCTTTTTTTGCTTTTTTGAAAGGGCAAAAAGCTCCCCAATAAAGAAGGAAATCGAGTTAGGCTAACCAGGTCAAATGGCTCCAAAAGAGTACAAAAAGCAAGCCGCGGAGAACAGAGGATAGTTCGATCATGGAAGTCGTCCCCAAGCAACTACATCTACCTGGTAGCACAAATGGGCTTAGAAGCTGCTAGCGGCATGTTCCCATGGAGCGGTAACTAGGTCCAGTGCCCAAAAAAGGGAAGCTGCTCCGCTAATGCCCTGGCCAAGAGACGACTTATATCTACATCCATCCTCATAGTAAGAAAAAGCCAGTTCAAGCTCTCTTCTAGGCGCTTATTCCCACAGCTATCTCAGCTATTTGTGCTTGGACTCGGTAAACTCGATCCACCGGGTATGGATCCGAATCATAAACTCGCCCCACAAAAACCGGCACTGAATCTAGTGAAGTTGCACTTGCCTATGACTCAACCTTTGTTCTTGTGCAAAAGCGTCCTCCCCTTCCTGTTTTTCGAGCTCACTAAGGCAAGCGGCTTCCTCAAGCGCCCCATTTGTGTCTGTTTGCGATCGTGCCTAGCCGGGCAGTTCATCAGGAGCTGCTATCTGGGACCAAGCACTAAGCACTCTTTCTTTTCTGGTAATATATATCTACGTTATTCACAATAGGTGAACTTGCTAGAATGCTGTTTAAGAAACTTATATCGGTAACTGGCTTAAAAGCGCCTTAATCGGATATTGGTTTGTCGTATGATAAGAAAGCGCTCGACCACGTCTAGCATCAGTTAAAAAGAAACCGGGAAAACTCGTACTGCAACTAGTTGCCCGATCTTGCTTCCAATGCTGCAGAGACAGGTTATGGGAAATAACTAAGTATTGGGATGCCGCTGATCGAACTAATTTACTTTAGGGATTCACCTAGCAGCCTACCATAGTTATGGTAAACCAACTAGCTATCTTGCTTCCACAGCATCTTTACTTGGGTATACACCTCCTTACTAGAGGACAACACTAGAGGACCAAGGATCAACGCACTTCCTTGGGACGGCAAAGACAGACTAGAGAGAGAAAGAAAGAGAGTCGAAGCCGTAGGACGCGTTAGAGGTCGTTTCGGTATGTCTTTTTTTTAGGGAACTCAGAAGTTCTTTATTGTACCGGATAACCCATACGGCTACGGATCTTTGCTTCAACAAAAAACCCGGCGAAAGGGAAATTCCGTTCCAAGATGAATCAAAGCGAAGAGGAAGACCTGTTCTACACTCGGGCAGATGCGAAAAGGGCATTGTTCTCACTGGTTCTTTCAGAACCTTTGGTAGAAAGGGCGGTCATAGTCACAACCTTTTGGTATAAATGGTAGACCAAATGCCTATTCATTCGAGTAGTAGCCATGGAAGGAGCTGCTTTCCGGTCAAAACGTAATCCGATCTTGTGTCTGCTATTCTCACGCCCTTACTCTCCGGCCTTTCAGAATGAGGACTAGTCTTGCTTTTGTGCCCTAGTTTTGCTCGCATTCGACTGGATAGCTACTGGCTCCCGGTACCTCCAGTTGGTGCCACCCTTCCGCTCTGGCTTGCTTGAATGGGCAGACAGACCACGACAAAAAAGGCGAAAACTGGCTTCTATCGGCCATTGAAAGAAAGCAGAATGCTTTGCCTCCTAGACCCCTTGCTCGTCTCTTCCCGCTTTTGCTATTTGGACTTTCTAAACCATAGGAATGTGCATTAGCAAGACTATTTGATATCAGTCTTGATTCATCTTCCTACCTACGTTGCTTCAAACCCCTCACTTCACCCGACAACCCCTCTGCAAAAGAAGAGAAAGCCTACTCCTTTCCTATGCTAGTTGTTTAGCTTCCCGACCTCCTATAAGCATGACTCTCTTTTGAGTAAGCAAGCTACCTTCAGTCAAAGACAGAAGTTGAGCACTAGTTGCTTCATCTCTGTTCAAATGGATAGGTAGGCTAGCCAGTCTCCTCATCATCGAAGGGTGCAAAGCTCGCAGTTACGAATGAGAAAGAAAAGAAACGCCGTTGTTACCGGACAATGACGAATCCATTCCCTTTCGCTTCGTACACTATGCCTTCGGTCGAGCTCTTTAATAACCTGCCCTGTTTCAATCGTAGTTTCTGGTTTCGGTCTTTCTGGATCGTTACAGTCAGTGCCAGTCCGGGCTAGGACAAATAGCCTAGTTCCTGAAATCAAACCTAAGGCTAAGGGAAGAGGCAGATCTCGAATTAATTCCTGTGTCGGCTGGAAAGGAACTCTCACTCGGAATGGAATGCCAACAAACTAATTCCAAAAGGATTTGTATCTGGTTTCTCCTCGGATGTGCATGGACCTTGAGATGCTAGCCGCAGGTCAAGATGGGGTATGTGGTATTCATTCTAGAGTTGGAAAGGCTGGGCCAAGCAGCTTCAGTTGGCTTTCCATCACAGGTTGTAGAGGTTGTAAGTGCTGTTTCCGGCGAAGGGCAATCAGTGATGGCGAATGTGCATGGAGAGTCCGATGAGGGGGTTTTGGAGTTCGCGAAGAGGTTTAGGGAAGGTGATATAGATATGTCACCGTTCTCTATTAAGCGGATATTAGCCGCTTATCAACCTCTAGGCTGGTTCAACTTAACGTTGACCCTTCCTCGTCCCGTCCGGCATTGTACTCTTATGAGGATTGCTGGATTTGGGTTTCGCGCTTCTTCAAGACCTATCCTATCTAGGAGGCATGGTCGACGTGCCCTTAGGTATGATATTATGCTCTTGTACGGCCGTTTACCGTATGAGCTCCTGCTGGCATGCGTCTTTAGGAAATGGATACCTCCTTCAGTCATTGGTGGAGTGATCCAATATCTCAGGGATTTTATGGTTCCTAAAGATATTGTGTTACCCCCCAATGAGGTCTTTCCGTATGAAGGTATGAGAGACTTTAACGAGTATTCTCTATACCGTTCATGGATGGACCAGTATCTTATTTACCTAAAGTGGTATTGTCAAGTTGTTCTTTCTTCTTGTGTAATCATAGATCAGATTACTTCTGATCCACCTATCTACATCCGGACATGGTACATGCCTGAAGTCGCTTTCGAGCTAACTTTAGCAGATGAACAGAGTCGCGAACAATAACAGCTTCTTTTCTTAAGTAGCTGGTCCGAGTCCAATATGTCTTAGTGTAAGAATCAATCTGGTAGTTTCCCCTTTTTTGGTGTAAGGGGCTTGTTGCTTACAAATGTGTTCCTTCTTGCAGTATAGTTGAGTGTAATTTTAAATTGATGCACAAAATATAGCACACGCTTTGGCTCATCAAATTTTTGGCGCCGTTGCCGGGGAGAGGCAACGAGGCTATTGAACTTCATCTAGGAACGTAGGATTATTTTGAGTTGTGTTGTTTTATCTCTTCTGTTCTATTTCTGTCTTGATTGAAACAAAGAAATACTCAATACGAAAGGTTCCTTAATTCAAAAAGCCTAATCAAGGTGTTCAGTGTCTATTAAGAGGATGTGGTCTCATTTGATTAGAGCAGGAATTGATTGAAACTTTAGCTAGGCTTAGAGCCAAGATAATGGGCTCATGAACGTACACCTTTCTCGGCTTGCTTGGAAGCACCCAAATAGAAGCTGAAGTTAGAATGAACCGTAACCAACAATACCCCGGAGGAACACTTCTCTATCTTGATGCTACACCCGCTTTTCCATAACCCAGAGATCTTCCGGCTATCATTTCGTATCAGCTCCCCTTGGATGAAAGTCTATCCATCGCTGTCTCAAAAAAGCCGTCTGTTCGGGGAAGTGGCATAGGTGGACGGGAACGAAGAAGACTCTTAACTCTAAAAGGAATGATCTCGGGCATCGATCTAAAGAGAGTTTGGTAGCTTTCCCTTTACACGGGAAATTGCCTTATCTTAAGATAGAATGATTTTCTAGAAGAGGAGCAAAAGAATAGAGAAGGCTACTATATTCCCACTTCTTTCTCTTCCTCAAGAACGAGTAACCCGCAGGGCTACTTTCACTAGGAAGGGAAGCGGAATGAAATGAGAAGAAATAGCCTTTCACTCGATAGCTGATAGGGCTCAAAGCCTAAAAAAGCTAACTTAAATGAAAATGTATGGCAGAGAACTCGACTAAAGTCTTGTATCGAATGGTGAGAGTGAGCGAGCGGAGTATACTAGTAGAGATAAGAGTTACGACTGCTAATGATTTCATACCTAGCTTATTGATGAATTCGGCGTAAGGAGTGCAAACTTCCACTTATTCCCTAGAATAGAAGACATGGAGGCTACCTGTGACCATTTTCTCTTTACGAATGGAACTAGGAATTCATTGTAGGCTAGTGCTGAGTTCACAACACTTGAGGCAAACGACCTATTGAAAAGCACTCCCACTAACTCGAAGAGATAGACTAACGGCCACCTATCAGTGGCAGCAGTCAAATCGTAAGAGTAGCTGTCGTACTTGCCAACTAAGTAACCTAAAGGAAAGGCTTGGTTTGATTAAATGTCCCATCCTGAGGTATACACCGCAGGACGGACGCGAACCAATCAAGGTCTGATGGTGTGAACAGCCTATTGCATTTAACCAACGCATAACGGACTCGTGGAGCCCAGAGATCGCCTTGGGACCACTGTTCCCCTAGTGCATGGACGGAGACAACTAGGTCTCGCCATGAAGCAAGCTCATAGGGAAAAGAAACAAAGGAAGAACGCACGGTTTTAGCCATGGCCTCCTTGCCTGTCCCCCTTAGCCGCCTTGGAAGCACAGTTTCCTGAACTTCCCACATAGTGGGAAGAGCTTTCCAGGTTGGTTTGAAAGTCAACCCTTGTTCAAGGGGTAGACGATCTATCCAGGGTACATACCGTCTCAAGAGCTTCGGGAGATTGTCTTTTCTTTTATGGCACCCACAAGCTCAAGGACAGAGTCGAGGTCTGACACGGGAGTGACCATCGACGCAAATGTCGACTTGGTTACACGTTTTGCCAAAAGTCGAATCTTATAAATAGAGAATACTGAGAGGTAAAACTTCACCAACATAGCAGAAGGTAGTTGAAAGGGGGCTTTAATGCGCTTGCTTACTCGAAAGAATAAGGATTTAAGTAGCCTTCTAGAACTCCATTCTTATCAGGTAGACTCCATTCGGATAACAGGTCATTAGCCCAAGGGCAGTGGGACCAGGTTCCGCACAGTTTTCGATTTCTTCTTTTCTCACCCTCTAAAATAAAAGCAAAGAAGTCGGTTGAGTGACTAAGACCTGATCTTTCTCTTCCTAGCTACCCACTTTCTTTTTTTATTAGTAGAGTGCCTGCTTCCGCTCACTAAGATAAGACTAGTTAGCCGCTCTTCAAGTCCAGCCCTTTCCAGAGCTTCTCTTACTTACTCAATTCCATCTGGATGCCGCATAAAGAGAGAACTTTCTGGCAAGCTGCTCGACACAAAGAAAATAGATGAGATCTCCTCTCGCATATCGGTTGTGTGAATTCTAAATAAAGAAGGAGCAGCTTAAGCATATCTGTTGTCCAGATGGGCTGTCGGTCGGCCTTTACTCCATTTCTTTGCAGGCCCCTTGTCCCTCTCTCTGGCTAAGACAGTTACCTGGGGGAAGAGGTTTAATATCCCTTTAACCTGAGAGTGGCTCAAAGCCTTTTCAGACAGGAGGGCATCATCTAGGTTGGAAGTCTCCATTCATTGTTAGAGCTGTTGGAGAGCTTTAGAGCTCAAGGTTCGTAAAAGTCTTCTGGTCTTCCATCGGGACTAGTTCCGGGCAGGAGGGCATCAGAGGCCGAGAAAAGGAGAAGAGATCGGAGAGCCCCGGAAGCAAGTATAGAATTGTGAGTCACAAAGGGCTACACAAGAACCAGTTTTGGAAGGAGTCACTGGAGCTGCGGAGCCACCTGCCGAAGAGAAGATCGAGGTGCGGAGCCAAGAACGACAGTGGAGGAACAGGCCTTAGTGGCCCAACCAGTAAGACTACATTCTATTCCTATTTGCTTGTCTTTCATTCCTGAGCAATTCGTTAATGCTAATGCGGAAGCAGCATTCCATTAAGCTTTTCAAAAAGAGTCCGGGACCAGATGGATATACAGCATGTTTCTTTAAGAGATCATGGAGTGTGTTACAACTACGTCTTTCTCTATCAGGGTAAACGGGAACATGAATGGCTTCTTTCTGGGGAAGCGAGGCCTCAGGCAGGGAGACCCTCTATCCCCATATCTGTTTATCCTCTGTATAGAATATTTCAGCAGACAGCTTCAGAGGGTTACAGATGGTACTGAGTTCAATTATCACCCGCGATGTGGCGGCCTTAAGATCACCCACCTGTCATATGCGGATGATCTTATTCTTTTTACCAGAGGGGATGTTATCTCAGTTCAGATTGCATGGGATTGTCTTCAACACTTTGGAGAGGTCTCAGGGTTGCATGTTAATCCACAGAAATCTCAAATATACCTGGCTGGAGTACAGAACAGGGAAAAGGAGGAAATACTTCGGATCTCAGGCTTCCAGGAGGGTACTTTGCCGGTGCGGTATCTAGGTATTCCCTTGGCAGCCGAAGGGTTAAAAACGCCTCATTTTAGCCCACTGATCAAGAGAATCAAAGAGAATATTATCTTCTGGCAACCAGGTAGCTTGTCACACGCGGGAAGGCTGGAGTTGATCAAAACGGTCCTCCAAGGAGTTAGTTGTTTCTGGATGTCTATGCTTCCGATCCCGCAGACAGTCATCACAGTTATTGTATCTCTGTGCAGAAGGTTTTTATGGGACTCGCCTAGTTCTTTGGTCTCTTGGAAACAAGTAACGCTGCCAAAGAAGGATGGAGGATACTGGACCGAAGCAACTGATCAGTTGGTGGGACAGGAACCTTGACCATCCTTGGCCTCAATGGAGCATCAGACACTCTTCCCAATCTCTTCGATGCCGGCCCCTGGCTCTGGAAAGACTTCTGCCGTACCCAGGTCTTCCGTTGTTGCCTGATGGGAACGTTTTACCAGTGTTCACGCTGACAATATAACTATCTATAGTGTAGTGGTGGTGTAGCGCGTTAGGCAGATCAGTCTCATCCATATCAAAAACCATAGTATGAATTTATTCAATATATTAAAACCCCTATATTGATATCATATTTAAAGACAAGACAGTGAACTAGCTGGCTTTTGAAAATAATACTTAAATCTTGTCTTAAATCAAATCATCTCCCTAAAGCCATTGTCTACGGTCTTCATACCGCTCAGGAGGGGGGACATACCGCCCAATTGTTCTTCTGCTTCGATTTCTGGTCTGTAGCCAATTACCTTTCCTGTCTTTCTGTCTTTCCCTGATCGTAGACCATCCTGCTGTCTTGGTGAAGACTGTGGTAGTGGTATCGGTTCTTTGCTTGTTTGATTGAATTTATATAGAACCTTGCCTTCCGAGAATAGCCTTAGTCTTAATTCGCCTTTAGGGAGTGAAGTGAACCGGGGGTGATAGAATAAGTTGTGAAAGAATCGGTTTAGAACGTATCCGCTGTTTTAGCCATATCCGCTGCTAGAGTAACCCCTCGTCTTTTCTTCCTAGATGCTTGTAATATCCCTCGTCGATTGCCTTTATTACCGGATTACTAGAAAGTTATTATAAAGGAATTTATCGACCGGTTTAATAAAAGAAGTCAATTGCCACTGGTCAAAGAAGAGACAAGAGGAGAATCCAGACAAGGTTGGATGGCTAATTCCGGGAATAGGATCTATCCCATACCCTTCTTCGACTATTCGACCTGCTCCTCGAAGCAAGGAAGGGAATGAAGATGGCATAGAATGCCCTGTTATCAAGAAGGAAAATACATATTCTATAAAGGGCCAGAAATGCCCTGTTAGCAAGAAGGAAAGGAGTTGGCTTACCGCATCTACCTTCTCATCGCGGGATAAGGGCTGGGGCGTTAACAAAGTACTATAGCAGCAGGAGCGGCAGCCTTCGTTGATTCCCCACGAAGGAATCGGAATATCGCTACTTCCCCTTACTGTCCTAAGCGGGGGAGGCGAGTTGAAGAAAGAGAGAGATCGAAGAAGCTCCACCTTATCCCAGCCAACCAACCTGCCCATAAAGTCCTCTATACTCTTATCTTTTCGATAAGCGAAGGAAGAGTCCAAGAAGACAGCAGAAGAAAGAAAGCGCTCGCTTAAGAAGGAAGAAAGCGCACGTAAAACAAGCTCATCCGCACCTTCCACATAGATTGAAAAGAAATGATTCGGTAAGCCAAGGACCTGCACCACTAAAGGGAAGGTTGCTTGCAAAGGGGGTCATCCTTATCAACAACTACAAGACGTAATGCAGAAGGAGAATAGCAGCCAGACAGAGGGTTTACACAGCGGGGATATGGGAGTTGAACCCATATACTAAATTCAAATTAGCAGGAGGATCTAGTCAGCAACACACATAACAGCGGAGGAAGAGTTGATAGAACAGCCTATTGTAAAACCCTCCTCGGACAGTAACTGAGATCCGATTCTATTTATAGAGGAATATTCATGATCAGCCTATTCTGGGCTACGCTAAACCTTGCTGCCTTTACCTTCAAGTCCTCCGATCCTCTTCCTTACGGCCTATCGTTGGTTACTTCACGTGGTCTTCTTAAGCCTATGTCTTGTGCTCTTCCTTCTTCTTTCCTGTGCCGCACAAACCAACCAAGCAACCGCCCAGGCAGATGTCTCCTGATATCACAGGAAAGAATCAATCGAGCGCCTCTTGAACGCTCAATTCATCAGACCAATCCGTTACACAGAATGGCTGTCAAAGTCCCCAAGATGCATCGATTTCAAACAAACCCAACCGAAATCAAAAATGGCACAGCTGGCTTCAGGGCTTAAAATAAGGCCATGAAGAGGTTCTATTTTCCAGTTTCCAGTTGCAGTTGACAAAAGAGCGGGGAGTATTGAATTCGTAAAAGGGGATTCGCTCAAAGCAAAGAAGCTACGGATGACCCTTAGCAGAAGAAGAAGAGCTAACACGGGCGGGATACCCATACTTTCATACTTCCCTATGTGCCCACCAGTACTGAACACAAAGAAAATCTTTCTTTGTTGTTTCATGAATTTATCGATATCTCATTCCAATCTCAGGGATTGGATTCGGGCCTAACTCGCACTGCTTTCAAGAGCTAGCTTTCACACTCCTTCTCTATAGTTGATCCATAGCTTGAACAAGACAGCTGCACTGGGATACTCAGATAGAAGTCAAGCGCATCCACAACTGCCGCAGAAAGAACAGGAGCATCTATCCCTATCTTCCGCAACTTCCGAAAGAGCCACATCAAGAACAAGAGCGGGTACCGCATGTGCCGCAGGACAGGCAGGAATGGGATAACTATTTGAAAGAACAATAGCAAGGAGAGGAGTGAAAGCCAGTTCTTTAGTTGAAGAAAGGGTTCCCCTGAGGACCTCTTCTTCAAGCATTTCATCGAGAGATGGGATTCATACACAGTTCCAGGCAAGCAGTATGAGTAGTTGGTCTTTCTTTCGATTAAGGCAAAGATGAATCTCAAAATTCCCATTGAGAAAATTGGAGTCTTTATCGCGAAAAGTTACTCTTCCTGTATGTGCCATTCCCCATAATGGCATTTAAACAAGTCCCACTATTTCATATTTCTATTAATAGGCGCAGTCTTTCTTCCCATCTTGAAAGGCCTTATGTTATGCTTGCGAGCTCTGTCGCACATTCATTTCCATGCGATCCAGCCAACCAATTAGTTGGATAGAGCTGTTAAGTTGTTTAAAGCAATAAAGCATGCGACCTAATTCAAATATTCCCTCAATTTCAAGCTTGAAGGCAGTGGTTATAGGTTGGTTACAGATGAATAACGGAATCTCTTCTTTCTTGTCGTACTTCCCCAAGGCCAAGGGGTGATCTCCTTCCTTTTCTTAATGGATCACTGTTGAAGTATGGATATTAGGTTTAATTAATAACTGGCTAAGGATAGGAATGAGGAAGTGTACATGGACCAACCCTTTTCTCGCAGGAGGGCTGCGAGCATTTAGTGTACAGGTTAAGGAAGTCGATATACGGACGAGTCTTCTCGTCAGTGGTACCTCAAATTCCATGAGGTGAGAATGACCTTTGTTTTCATCTACCGCTACGTCCCTTAGGCTATTCTGGAATAACAGATTGAATCGAAAATCCCCTTAGGCTATTTATTAAGTTAAGGATCGCCTTTCGCCGGGTGTGATTACAGAATCCTAGATGCAGAGCTTGCCGGGTCTTTCCGATATGTCGAATTCCTTTTCGAATATGCCAACATAAGCATAAGACAGCAAAGAAGATACGATATCCCCGAATCGGATTCATGCAGAGAAGGAATAGAAGACCAAAGCAAGTTCGTGCCACTTTAGGTTTAGGAAATCCTCCGAAATAACCAACATACGGGCTTTCCCATTGCATTGTTCGATAATGCGCAGTTAGTGAGACAGTACGGAATATGAAGGAAGCGGAGTCAGCGAAAGAAGTACGATCCGATTTTTAGGCATAAAGAAAGGCTTAATTGGCTAAGGGCTTTTTAAAGAATGAAGCATCCAATTCAAATTCCATTGACAACGGTCTGACCATTCCCACGAGCAGAAAGATCCGAAGCAAGTAGGCTTTTTTTTTGATTCGTTCTGTCTTTGTTCCACTTATTGCTTTAATCGACCCCAAGGGGTTCGAATCCCATGATAAACCGTTTCCCTAGACAGATAGAAAGAACCGGAATAAGATAGGACTGACTCGACAATGGGAATGAAGGAGCTAGCATTTCTTCAGTGATCAATCTCGTTCCGCTCGTATTCTTTCCTACGACCGTTCGGGTATGATAGCCTTCCTTATAGGCCGCTTCAGACGTGTGAAGCTAACATGCTAAAGAGAAGGATTACATCTCCCTTTATTGTCAATCAAACGGCCGGGAAAGTACGTTCAGCAGCTAGCGCGAAACGAAAGCAAGGGATGCAGGTATGTCATAAAGATGAATCTATCAAGCAAGTCTCAGTAAATACATATGTTTGATTAAACCATTCAACATAAAGTACTTGTTCAGTAAAGGTGTCAGTGTTCATATCATAAAAGAAAGGACAGTCATTTCACCGCACGCAAAGGCTGTTACAGATAGCTAGATTGCTTCTTTGACAAGCCAGATGAGGCATAGTGTTCTTTCATTTTCTTTTTACATGTAAGATTTAATGGTATCGTATCGCTGTTCTAGACCGAAGGTATCGAGTTTTTGTAAGTTAATGCAAAAGATCGCTTACCATGACGTGACACGCAATCGACACCATACCATTCAAAGATATATTTATGGGAAGATCGAAACTTCCATAGCCTGAACTGATCAAGTCTGATCCTCTTTCTTGATGTTCCTTCACAGACCAATCATGTAACCTGATCTTATTACGACGTATCTTTCTTGTCTTGATTAAATACATCATTGAAACAATCATGCGAGAGGTCTACTACGTCAATTGCGTAACGAGTTGGACAGAGAGAACGCAGGAACGGCACCATGTGAGATTCTCATCCCGACTCGTTCGATTAATGGTGTTGCTGTCAGCCCTGTTCCTAGAGATCTGGGATGGAGGGACGCAAGAGAAGTAGGAATGGGATCGATGCAGTTGCTCAGGCATCCAATGCATTTAGTATAGCTGACTGAACACCAACACAATCTTTTTGCTGAAAATGAAACAATTTCCGCACGCCGTTGAAGGCTCATACTAACACTTGAGAGCGAAAGGAAGTCTCTTCTTTTGAGGATGATCTAGCTATGTCAGTTGGTTTGGCTACTACTCCTTCTTCTATGATGCAATTTCGGTCTCATTCCTCAAGGCAGAGGAAGGTTTCCCTAATGACTGATCAACCCATGGAACTGTGGTTTGGCTACTTCTGTATGGTCTTATCGAGAACCCTTCATATAGGGTATTTCCATGTCTGACTATATTATTAGAATATTTTTTTCATCATTGACCGGGTGAGGCATACCATACATCTCTTTTATCTGGGGCAGATAGACCTAGAGCAAAGCCCTTCTTTCACTCACATCTGGTACCGTGGAGCAGTACCTAGGGAAAGGATCAAGACCATAGGGGAAGGGGGAACAAGCTCTTCGGAACGGATACCCATCTCTTTGAATCAAACCTTTCCAGGATGCTCGCTTCCAAGCATTTAGTGCCATGTTTTGTTACCTGACTACTGTTCTCTGACCTCTAAAGGAAAAGAAGCATACTTGAAGGGCCCATAGAGAATAGCCCCTACGGACACCATCTATCAATCGTTCCATCTCCGCTTTCCCCAAAAGGAAGAATCTGGCTTATCCTATTATCTTTATGCCAACTGTATTGAACTCAATCATCACATTATGGTTACACCACACCATTCGAAAGACGAACATCAAGTAAAGGACTACAACATTTTTAGATTGGCAGGATTAAGTATAAAGCATTATTGTAGAGGGTTCCCCAAAAAAATAGATAAGGGATCTTGCCCTATAACCTAGTGAATAGGGAAGAACAGATCCCATATGTCTAGTTAAAAGCCTTTCTTTCCTTTGCGGCCTCACAAAGCCCTTCCTGCTTCATAAAAAGAAAGTTTCCAGACGAGTAAGTAATGGTGACCGACTCGATCTTTCCTCTACTGACATCTAGCAACTCTAGAAATGAAAGAGAGAAACTATTAATAACTAGGGGATGTTATCTATCGGTAAAGCCTAGCTACGAGAGAGTCTTTTCGCTAGGACGTTTCACTTTGAAAGGAGAAGTAGGGATTGAAAACTGGAACAACGTATTGTGAGGCATTTTGTTCAGGAGCAGGAAGATAATGAGAAGAAGGAAGAGCGTATCTAGCGGTAAGCTTTTTCTATGATGGTCTTTAGGAAGAAGTTTCCATTGAATTTTTATAGGGGAAAGGAGTTCTTAGCTCCGAAGTAGTTCGGAGAGGGGAAGGGACACACTGGGGATATCAAATAGAAGGGGGTATTTGCGGAGTGAAGAGCTAAGGCCAACCAACCCGGTTATCGGAGTTCAGCTATTCGCCCAACCCTAAATATAAAGGAAAGACGGAGACGGATAGAAGGCACGTAGCTCAGCTCAAGAAGCGGGCCGTACGAGGTTCAATAGAAGCGAGACCATACCATACGGTAAGAGAGGCTAGGTGACTCTCCTTACATTGGGGTTTAAGGCACTCGCCTGTTAGACCGTTGGAGCGGAAGCCACAAGACTGAACTTATAAGTAAGCGGTGCCACCTCAAAAGAATCTGGTGCAGGAGAGGGGGCATTGGCGAGGCTACCAGGATCGGAATTGAACTGTGAACTTCTTCACTGAACTGCTACTGAACTATCATATTATAGCGGAAACTGACGCATCTTTTGAAAGAAGGCAATCTAAGATTATGAGAATATGGGTGGAGGTTGAGGGGAGATGCTTTACTCATTAGGATACGGGCGAAGGAAGTTCATAGGTACTAGTTCTATTGGCAAGAGCCGGATCTCCTTATTCTTTAGAGGCGGGAAGGTGCTCAGCTACTCGACTCAGAAGGGAGAGAGTAGCTGCTTTTCTTCGAAGTTAGGGTAAGGGTATCGACAGATCGCGGAAAGCCATCTCTTCCTTTTTAGAACTTTGAGTCTGTCGCATAAGCTAGGTGGCTTGCCTCAGGCAGTCTGTGCTTTCTAAGCCCTCTTTCTCGCGATCTTGCTATCCAGTATTTCCATCACTTCTCTTATGAGCCGGATCTACTCCTCAATACGAATCCAGAGCCGATACCTTTACCTTTTATTGGTAAAACCGATGCTGATCTACTCTACTATTCGATTTATTCACGCAAGTAAAGCGTGAAGCGACCTGAAGATAAGGACTACAAGCGGATCGTTGCTGTAATTCCCTATCTTACTTGTGAAACGGAGGTTTCACAGGAAGAAGATAGTTCCAGAGAAAGAAAGACTATCAATATAGCGAATCTCAATGCCAGGATAGCTAATAGTAAGAAGGGAGCTTTTAGGAGTGATTATCCCTTTTCCTTTTTTTGTCTTTTTTATGGCTTCACTTCGTTCATAGCTTCGTTCGCTCGGATATCCTCTTGTTACCCTTTGGCTTAAACACATTTCGTCGAGTAAGACAGCTGTGGGAACAAGCTTCAAAGTTGCTCGCTAGCTGCTCTTTCCTGTTGTGGAATCAAGCCGCATTCTTTACGCTATTCATTGATCTGATCGGGTCGGTACTTATTCTGATAGTTGTACTCCCCCTAGATTGAGAAGAGGGAAAAGGCTAAGAAGTTTCCCATTAGCGGATGAAAGCCCTTTTTTCTAAATAGAAATGGGGGATAGAGAGCTAGTCTATAACTAGAAGGATTCGGGGCAGACTTATAGAGCATACCCGGAATGAAGAAGGACCGGATCCCGCAACAAGGTTGAAAGCAAATTCCTTACTGCAGTTGCTCTAGTAGTAGGAATTGACCCCGGGTTCGCCTCGGCCAGTAGGATACGAAAAAAGTGAATGAGAGTATTGAGTACTTTCTTCTTACTTCAGCCGAACATAGATCGTAAAAGATGCATTCGGTCATTCGGTAACTACCTCGGAAGCCCTGCATGGGTCAACTCCACTATGTGCTCAGGCGTGGGAATCCAGTTCATAGAAGGATTGGTGGGCCTTGTTGAAAGCCTTCTTATGTGAATCTTGTACTGTTAAGAAAGAAAGGCTACTTTAGTTCTCACTTCGTTCGTTCCGTCGTGGCTACAACCTAGCTTGGGAATCTGTCTGAACCAGGGAAAGCAGAGTGAACAGCTTCACATCTTACTGACAAGGTGCGTGCCCAGCTAAAGGAAGATCACGAGTAGGCAGCTATGGAATCCGCTGTTCTTGCCGGTGGTAGGGCAGTAGGAGTAAAGGCAATAGGATCAGTATTAGGAAATGGTCTAACTAGGAACGGCAGACTCAAGGCGATGCCTAGTAGATAGATCCCGGGGGTACCTAGAAAGGAAGGCATCCTTTTGCTTTTGGAAAGAGAAGGCACAAATTTAATTGGTGCAAGGGGTAGTCAGATAGGGTTGTTATCGCTCTTGGGAAGTATATTTAGGGGTTTGGGAGTGGAGACTTCCTTGTTCTTAATAGTAGGGTTTCGTGCCAGTCTAATAAGATCATGAAGAAGTGTGAATCGGCGGAGCTCCGAGTGTTCTAGGAGTAGTAGGGGTGCATCTATCTATGTTACGTAGTTGCCCCGTTTGAGTACATCTTTTTCTTACTCCCTATTGGCGAGTGTTGGATTTTCAATTCCTACCAACCCAGGAAGCTACTTAGTTGTTGAGTTGCCAATGAGCTGAGCTCTGGGTCGAAGCTGCTAGACTAGAGGGTGGCCTCTCTCTCATAAGAGGAATAAAATCGTAGTGGCGCAATCCTGACTGTCGGTCTTCCCGGTTGAAGGTCCAATACAAGTAGAGTAGATAGCAGGTGTCTTCGTTTTGGCTCCCTCCGCATAGGACAGTAATAATATAACTTCGTAGCGCCTTGAAGCAATAAATAAAATCTTATTTTAGGGAGGGAAGTCCCCACGAAAGACCCCTCCTCCCTCTCTGGCTTATCAGTCTAGCAAGCATCCCGCTTTGAATGAAAAAAGCGCCAAAGCCTAAGACTGCAGAGGAAAAGAGTACTCTAGGGAAAGGAATCGATCTCTCTTTCTTTTTTCGGAGCAACGTCTGCTAATAGTCAGCGTAACGTCTTATCGTCTGCAGTGAGAAGGTCTCTATCTGGGTGGGAGAAGTGATGAGAGCAGCTTTTCACAGGCAGGAAGATTCTTTTCGGGTATTCAGTTTCCCCAGCTTTCCTTTAGAAATTGCAACTCCGGAACTAAGGATAGGATTCCATTCGGAGAAAGAAATAGGGTATTGGGTAATGGTAGGGTTGATATCGCAAGGGTCGCTAAACGCGGCTTTTTCCCGAGTGTTGTTAAACAACAGGCCTATCAGGCCCTAAAAAACAAAGCAGGAGCTCGTAGGAGCAAGTGGAATGTAAGACTTGGAACGAGGAGTAAGAAGGGATGGATTCGTTGACAGAAGGAGGCAAGATCCGCTTAATAGACTCAAAGATGTCTCTTCGCAAGGCCCTCCTCTCCTAGCCTCAACAACAAATCTTCCATTAGGCATTTTCTAACAATAAGAGGGGCGTCGCGAAACTCTTCATCAGGACAAGACTCTTCAGATTCACCTCGAGGCTCCTCTGATGACACAACCTCGGAGGCTGCAGGATTTGTTAGTATCTACCACATCCTTTTCAAAAACATTAGCTTGATTTTTCTTTGCCATGAACTCTTCTCTTTTTTCAAAGTAAAAACCATCTTGCAGTCCAGTCTCCATGAGAATGACGAGTGGGCCCCCCATTTTTCGGGGATGGA